CGCTGGGCCCAGAAATGAGACATTGGAAGAATCTTTTCTGTCTTCCAATATCAATAGGTTGATTGTTTCGCTCCTGCATCTTCCAAAAGGAAAAAGGCTCTCTGAGAGTTGTTTCCTGGATCCGAAAGAGAGTACTCGGGTTCTCCCAATAACTAAGTGGAGGAACTGGATCGGAAAAAGGAGGGATTCTAGCCAACTGAAAGGATCTTCTGATCAATCCAGAGATCATTTCGATTCCATTGGCACGGAGGATTCGGAATATCACACATTGATCAATCAAAGAGAGATTCAACAACGAAAAGAAAGATCGAGTCTTTTGGATCCTTCCTTTCTTCAAACGGAACGAACAGAGATAGAATCAGACCGATTCTCTAAAGGCCTTTCTGGATCTTCCTCAAAGTCCCGGCTATTCACGGAAGGTGAGAAGGAGATGAATAATCATCTCCCTCCGGAAGAAATCGAAGAATTTCTTGGGAATCCTACAAGATCCATTCTTTCTTTTTTCTCTGACGAATGGTCAGAACTTCATCTGGGCTCGAATCCTACTGAGAGGTCCACTGTGGATCAGAAATTGTTGAAGAAAGAACAAGAGGTTTCTTTTGCCCCTTTCCGGCGATCGGAAACTAAAGAAATAGTGAATCTATTCAAGACAATGGCGTATTTACAAAAGACCGTCTCAATTCATCCTATTTCATCAGATCCGGGATGTGATATGGTTCCGAAGGATGAACTGGATTCAGAAGAGAGATTTCAAGAAATGGCAGATCTATTCACTCTATCAATAACCGAGCCGGATCTGGTGTATCATAAGGGATTTGCCTTTTCTATTGATTCTTCCGTATTGGATCAAAAACAATTCTTGGCTGAGGCCAGGGATGAATCGAAAAAGAAATCTTTATTGGTTCTACCTCCTGTTTTTTACCAAGAGAATGAATCTTTTTATCGAAGGATCAGAAAAAGGGGGGTCCAGATCTCCTGCGGGAATGATTTGGAAGATCCAAAACCAAAAATAGTGGTATTTGCTAGCAACAACATCGTGGAGGCAGTCAATCAATATAGATGGATCCGAAATCTGATTCAAATCCAATATAGCACCCATGGGTACATAAGAAATGTATTGAATCGATTCTTTTTAATGAATCGATCCGATCGCAACTTCGAATATGGAATTCAAAGGGATCAAATAGGAAATGATACTCTGAATCATAGAACTTTTATGAAATATACGATCAACCAACATTTATCGAATTTGAAAAAGAGTCAAAAGAAAGGGTCCGATCCTCTTATTTTGATTTCTCGAACCGAGAGATCCGTGAATCGGGATCCTAATGCATATAGATACAAATGGTCCAAGGGGAGCAAGAATTTCCAGGAACATTTGGAACATTTCGTTTCTGAGCAGAAGAGCCGTTTTCAAGTGGTCTTCGATCGATATCGATCAATACGTAATCGATATCGATCAATACGTAATCGATATCGATCACGTATTAACCAATATTCGAGTGATCGGTCTGAGGTTAGCGACAAAAAAGATAATCGATATCGATCACGTATTAACCAATATTCGAGTGATCGGTCTGAGGTTAGCGACCAAAAAAATTTGGCTAAGTTCCGTTCTTTCGTTTTCTCCAAGTTACTTCTTTTTTTGTCTAACTCACTTCCTTTTTTCTTTGTGAGTTTCGGGAATACCCCCCCCATTCAGAGGTCCGAGATCCGCGTCTCTGAATTGAAAGGTCCGAATGATCGACTCTGCAATCAGTTCTTAGAATCAATAGGTCTTCAACTCGTTTATTTGAAAAAATTGAAACCATTCTTATTGGATGATCATGAGACTTCCCAAAAATCGAAATTATTGTTCAATAAGAAACCAGAGGGGATGATTGACTCATTCCATACTAGAAATAATCGCGGGAAATCTTTGGATTCCTATTTCTCAATGATATCCCACGATCAAGACAATTGGTTGAATCCCGTGAAACCATTTCATAGAAGTTCATTGATCTCTTCTTTTTATAAAGCAAATCGACTTCGATTCTTGAATAATCCACATGACTTCGGCTTCTTTTGTAACAAAAGATTCCCCTTTTATGTGGATATCAAGAATTTGGATTTTACGTATGGACAATTCCTCAATATCTTGTTCATTCGCAACACAAAATTTTCTTTGTGCGGCGACAAAAAAAAACATGCTTTTTTGGAGAGAGATACTATTTCATCAATCGAGTCACAGGTATCTAACCTATTCAAGGATTTTCCACAAAGTGGTGACGAAAGGTATAACTTTTACAAATATTTCCACCTTGCAATGCGATCTGATCCATTAGTTCGTAGAGCTATTTACTCGATCGCAGACATTTCTGGAACACCTCTAACAGAGGGACAGAGAGTCAATTTTGAAAGAACTTATTGTCAACCTCTTTCAGATATGAATCTATCTGATTCAGAAGGGAAGAACTTGTATCAGTATCTCAATTTCAATTCAAACATGGGTTTGATTTATTCTGAGAAATGTTTCTCATCCGAAAAGAGGAAAAAGAAAAAACCCGAAAAGAGGAAAGAGAAAAAACCCGAAAAGAGGAAAGAGAAAAAACCCGAAAAGAGGAAAGAGAAAAAACCCGAAAAGAGGAAAGAGAAAAAACCCGAAAAGAGGAAAGAGAAAAAACCCGAAAAGAGGAAAGAGAAAAAACCCGAAAAGAGGAAAGAGAAAAAACAGAGTCTTTATCTAAAGCAATGGGTTGAGAAAGTGCAGATGGATAGAGCCTTGCAAGGAGAGAGGGTTTCTTTAATTCTCTCAAACTGGAATCTATTCAAAACATATGTTATGCCATTTAGCCTTACCTCGACAGGGTACAATTTGCTAAAGTTGATGTTTTTAGATACTTTGGGATCATACGTAATGCCGCTACTAAGGAGCAGTCCAAAATTTGTATCCATTTGTTATGCTATATCTGATCCATGCGGAATATCATGGCGAATTCTTCAGAAAAAATTGTGTCTTTTACAATGGAATTGGATAAGTGCGATTTCGAATAAGTGTTTCCATAAGCTTCTTCTGTCTGAAGAAAGTATTCATCGAAATAATGAGTCACCATCGATGACAGATCTGAGATGGCCAAATCTTGGGGCGTTCCTCTATTCAATCCTTTTCCTTCTTTTTGTTGCTGGACATCTCGTTTTTTCACACCTTCTCTTTTTATCCCAAGACTTTAGTGAGTTACAGAGAGATTTCGCAAGGGCCCAATCTTTGATGATTCCATCATACATCGTGGAGTTGCGAGAACTTCTGGATATGTACCCCGCACCTCGTTCTTTCAAGAAGCTCTTTCTAGCTGCTCGGGAAAAATTAGTAAATTATCTACGATGGGGTGGTGGACGCAAATCTTTTCTTATCCATCTCTTCGAGCTCCTCAATATCACACCAAATCCCATCGATCGAATCGCTTTTTTGAAAAATACGAGACATCTAAGTCATACAAGTAAAGAGCTCTATTCATTGATAACAGAGCTAGGGGATTTCTCTTCTCTCTGTTCTGGTCAACGTTATCGTTATGATCAAATAATAGAAAATGTGAACGGTCCTTGTTGTTTGATTGACGATAAAATAGAATCCTGGATCTCGAACTGTGATGCGATTGAGGATAAAGAAAGAGAATTCTTGGTTCCGTTTTGCAACTTCACGAGAGAAACAAGGATTGATCAAATTCTATTGAGTTTGACTCATAGTGATCATTTATCAAACAATGACTCTGCCTCTCAAATGAGTGAAGAACCGGGAGCATTTTACTTACGACACTTAGTTGACATTCATAAAAAGGGTCTAATGAATTATGAGTGCAATACATCCTGTTTAGCAGAAAGACGGATATTCCTTGCTCATTATCAGACAATCACTTATTCACCGTGCGGGGATAATCGTTCTCATTTCCCATCTCATGGAAAAACCTTTTCGCTCCGCTTACCCCTACACCCCTCTAGGGCTACTTTAGTGATAGGTTCTATAGGAAGTGGACGATCCTATTTGGTCAAATCCCTAGCGACAAACTCCTATGTTCCTCTCATTACAGTAGTTCTGAACAAGTTCCTGAAGAACTGGACGCCTCAAGGTTTTGATATTCACGAGAGTGGCGTTTATGATGAGTATGGTGACGATGCGGAGGAGGCGAACGATTACGGGGCCAGTTTTTTTGATTTTTTGGACAATGACAGTGACGATTATGAGGATCGTGACAGTGACGATTATGATGAGCCTGGTGCCAGTGACGATTATGAGGATCGTGATATGGAAGATTTTGTTGATAGCGAGATGACGGAGTGGCTAACTAAGACGAATGTGCCACTTGTGTATCAGTTGCTGGACGATGAAATAGACGAATTTTATATCACCCTTCAATTCGAATTAGCAAAAGCAATGTCTCCTTGCATACTATGGATTCCAAACATTCATGATCTGGATGCGAAAGAGTCGGATTACTTATCCCTCGGTCTATTAGTGAACCATCTCTCCAGGGATTGTGGAAGACGTTCCACTAAAAATGAGATTCTTGTTATTGCTTCGACTCATATTCCCCAAAAAGTGGATCCCTCTCTAATAGGTCCGGATGGATTAAGTACATGCATTAAGACACGAAGGCTTCTTGTTCCACAACAACAACAGTGCCTTTTCACCCTTTCATATACTAGGGGATTTCACTTGGAAAATAAAATGTTCCATACTCATACTAATGAATTCGAGTCCACAATCTTGGGTCCCAGTGTACCAGATCTTGTAGCACTTACCAACGAGGCCCTATCGATTAGTATTACACAGAAGAAATCAATTATAGACACTACTACAATTAGATATGCTCTTCATAGAAAAACTTGGGATTTGGAAGCCGACAGAAACCTAAGCCCGGCTAAGGAGCATGGGACCCTTTTCTATCAGGTAGGAAGGGCTTTTGCACACACTGTACTTCTAAGGAATTGCCCCATAGATCCTATATCTATCTATATCAAGAAGA